TAAGGTAGATCAGCAGCTACTCCCCCGATACGAAAATAATTGTGCATCATTCGCATACCAGTAGCAGCTTCGAATAGGTCATATATCAATTCCCTTTCTCGAAAAATATAGAAGAAGGGGGTCTGTGCACCAATATCTGCCATAAAGGGGCCAAGCCATAACAAATGAGAAGCTATACGACTCAACTCCAACATAATGACTCTGATATAACTAGCTCTTTTAGGTACTTGAATATTTCCTAAGCGTTCGGGTCCATTTACAGTTATTGCTTCTGTGAACATAGTAGCTAAATAATCCCAGCGTGTTACATAGGGCAAATATTGTATAATTGTTCGATTTTCCGCAATTTTCTCCATTCCTCTGTGTAAATAACCCACTATCGGTTCACAGTCAATAACATCTTCACCATCTAGAGTAAGGATGAGTCGAAGAACACCATGCATTGATGGGTGATGAGGACCCATATTGACTATCATGAGGTCTTTTCTTGTAGCTGGTACAGTCATAAGTTTTTTACCCATTCATTCTTCCATGAATTGCTGAAAGTGAAAAAAGTTTATCCAAATTGAAATGAATAAAAAAAAGAAAATAAGTACTTAAAAAGATTCTTCTAATTAACGAGTTTTTGGCTCTCGAATACTCAACTGACCAATTAATTCGTTATAACGTACTCTATTTTTTTTTGCCAAATAAGCCAACAGCCGTTGACGTTTTCCTAAATTTTTTCGCAAACCTCTCTGAGATAAATAGTCTTTTTTGTGCACTTCCAAATGTGAAGTAAGTCTCCGTATCTTATTGGTAAACCTCAATACTTGAAATTCAACCGACCCTCTCTTTTCTTCTTGAGAAATAACCGAAATGAATGCATTTTTTACCATAAAGGATTTCCCCTCTTCTAGATATGGAGTTTACCGATGAGTAATAATAATGCTAGTAATTTTAATGTGTTATGTACAATAATCTGAATTTCTTTATGGACTCCTAATTTTATCAACTCATATTAATTCATCCAGGTTGAAATTCCATTTTATTCAGAAAAAGAAAAAGGGGAGTTCATTTTTGCATGGCATAATTTAGACCTAAAATGAAGAAGATTCTGTTAATTGATTTTTAGGTCTACTGGATACCTCAGTGGTTTTAGTCTTCGTATCGTCTATTCGAATGGCATGGAAGGCGGGGCATGTGTGAACCCCTTTACTTTCATATACCCTATAGGGTATAGCATATATAGGAAAATGGACTATCAACGACTTTTCAACCGCGGATACGTCTGTATCCTTAACATACTGAAACGACTGCCGTTATTCGTATCAAACCAATAGCGATTCATACAAGCTAAATCTTCCAATCGATAATTAGGCCAAAGAAAAGACTTTAATTTAATTAATTCATTCTTATCTTTATCAAGATGGTTCCCCTTGTCCAAAGATTGACTGCAGTTGTTCTCAGTACAAAATATTGGATTTTTATTCCTATTCTTTGAATTGAAAGAAATTCGAATTCTCAACTCTCTACGACGTCTATGCGATAAAATGTTTTCGGGAACAAGCAAATCCAAATTATTCTTATCAACATAGGTTTGTTCTCGATATCCTTGATTGGTTTGGTGCTTACTCTTATGAACCAATGAAATACTTAAGGTTTGATACATAATAAACTGTCCATCATTTTTTACAGACAGGCGGGTGGGTTCGATAACCAATACCCCCCTTTTGATCAATTCTGCAAGACGTAAATTCTTCTGAATCAGCATTATATCCAAACTCATTTCTCTTCTTTGAATCGAGGATATAGTAATTTTTCGTGGATTTATCAGCCTAAGCAGGAGACAATATATTTTGATATTTTTGATCATTCTTTGATTCAAAGCATCGCCCCATCTCAATTGAAAAAGTAAATAACGTTTTAGGAAGAAATCTAGTTCTGCTCCTGTATGACTTTTGTATTGTTTTTTCGTTTTACCTCCGTTTGTCTTCGATCTTGCGTAAGGATCTTCAATATCTTTTTTGTGGTTTGTTGAAGGAACAGATCCGGGATTCCCTTGTTTTTGTACATTTGATCTAAGATCTCTTTCGCTTTCGACAGGTTCTTTTTCTTTTTGATTTCGATTTTGATTCTTTATTTTTTTATTTGAAAGACATTCCCCTTTTTGGTTTCCTTCGATGTTTTTATTTTCACTAACAGCATTTTCATTTCGATTCAAATTTAAAAGAAGTACTTTACTTGGTATAATCCATGGTTTGATTTTATATAGATTATAACGTAGCACAAATTCCGGCAAGAACCAAAGTCCCAGAGTCGAGATGGGACGATTTAGTATTTCTTCATTCATTCCCATCCAATCCAAAAAAGCTTTTGGGGGATTTGGTGAATTGATTTTCAAATTTTGCGGAAGCGGAAGATAAACAAGGTCTTTTTTATCAATTTTATCAATTATTTGAAAATTCTTAATATCAATCTTAGTATTTTGATTACTCTTGGTATCGATTTTGATCCAGGACTCAATAGTGACTTTTTGTCTAAGATCAAAATTGAGAATTTTCCAATCAAAATATTTTCTATCGGGATTTTTTTCCATATATCTAATATCGCCATAATTATTAATAGGGATACTCCCCCATATATCAAAAAAATTGTGTTTATGTGGGTTGGAATTATAAGAAATATCTTCATTCTTATTTACTTGTACTTGAAAGCTCGATCTATAAATAGACGAGTCCCCTTTATTTTTATAATTCAAATTAATAGATTTATATGATAAAAGATCATATCTAGAGTTTTTTTGAAAATTCTCTTTTTGATTCAATAAGTAATATACTTCAGAATTGTTTTGTTTTTTGGACTGAATTTTTTCATATGAATCCCATTTTAAATTTTTCTTTTTAGTGATCTGACGGAGATTAACTCTATTTCTCCACCTTTGTGGTATTAATACAGACCATCTAATCCGAGATAAATCATATTGATAATGTCCCTTTAACCAATTTTTCCATTCATTCATTTCATAACTCGGAAGTTTCTTATAACTTAATTTAGAATGAATTATTCCTTGTCTTTCAAAAGAATCCTTTATTTCAGTCTTAATAAAAAAAGACATTCCGTGATATTGAGAAACAGATCTTAATTTATACAAGTTACTAACTTGGGTTTGTGATAATTTGTAAAATACATATGCTTGTGACAAATAGGATAAGTCATGTGAATTTGTCGTATTTCTAATTGACCTTTTTAGGGTTGAAATAGTTGAAATAAAGTGAATTGTATTTTTATTTTTTCTATTAAGTCTTTCTTGATTTGCTTCATTAATGGGTTTATCCATAATTTTTTTTATGGATTCAAGAAAAAATTGTGTATTGAGTCTGGGAATATGAATAATATATATATATATGGATATTCTTTCAACGAAAATTTTTATAAAACAATCGAATTGAGAGATTAATCGGACATTTCTTCGTTTTAATATTTGCCAAATATTTGTTGGCGGTTTGAATCTTTTAACATTATAACTTTTTTTGGTAGGACTAATATGTATTCCTGGGGTTATTTTTTTTTTCTCTTTTGTAATTTTTTCTATTTGATTTCGGACTGTGCTTGTTCTATCAGTCAGATCCTTCTTTTTTTTTTCGGTCAGTGAAGAATTTGTCCAAATTGGAGATTGAATTAGACTAAACGATTCATGAATTATTTGATTGCTAATTCTAGAACCTTTTTCGTTTTTAATTTCATTCGATTCAGATACTTTTCTTAAGCTAAATAATAGAATTGGATTTAATTTTGAAAGTCCTTTTATTATTCTTTTTAGAAATAAAAAAATGTCGATAACCCACTTTGTTGTTTCTTTTAAAATGATTTTTGTTTTTACTTTTAAAGCCCTTAGAACTAATAAATACGCTCTTTTGAATTTTCCAATTTTTGTTTCCAGTTCCTTTAAAACGGGCTCAAAAAAGGAATCTCGTTTTCTGGGAGAACCAAAGGGAAGTTCAGTTTCCATTCCCCAAACTGTTAAAAAACAAAAATCATTTTTTTGTTTTTTCTTTTTCATTAGATTTCTATTAGAGGATCGTACTTTAGATTTGTGCCAAGGTTTCAGACAGAAAGGGAATAGGATTTTTATCTGAATACCGTCTGTCAACCAGTTTTTCGGAAATTCTGTTTCCGATAATTGGACACCATTATAGGTACATTTAACATACATTTCTCGATTCCATTCTTGTATATCCTCAAACCATTCAGGAAATTGCAATAATAACATACGTCCGATATTTTTGGCTATTATCAATGAAGGCAATATAATATATTTTCTAAGAATAGATTGAGTTATTAACATGGAGCCCCTTATTACTTGCGCAAATGGAATGGTATCCCATGCTTCCGCTATCTCTATCCGCGTTTGTTCCTTTCTTATGTTCTCCTCTTTTTTGTCCTTTTCTTTTTTCTCTTCTTTTTTTGTTTCTTCGTCTATATACTTTACAATTTCGGATTGTATTCCCTTACCTGTCCAATTTGTAAAAATAACTTTAACGATTTCGGATATATCAAACGAAAAGCGGGGGGGTCCTTTTGTTCTGTCCAAAAAAAGGGGGGAATGCACGTTTGCTTGAAACAGTTCCCAAATTACAATTTTACGCCTTTGAGCGCGCATAGAACCTTTAATTATTCCTCGTCGAAAGTCCGATTGTTGTGAATAGCGTAGCAAAGCCACTTCGTTTCTTGGATCCGTATCCTTATTAGTAGTATTAGAGTCAGTATTCTCCTTGTTAGCAGTAAAAATCACTACACGTTTGGCTTTTCTTGAACGAATTTGATGCTCGACTGGCATGTTTTCTTGATATTCGCCTGATTGTTGTTCTAAATCGGTGATTAATTTGTATGACCATCGGGGGACTTTTTTACTGATTTCTTTTATTCCAATAGACTCGTTAATAGATTCTTTTTGACCATTAGTATGAGTTCCAATGACATTGAATAAAAATTTCAAAACTCCTTTTTCTTTTTCGAAA